TTTCATAAGAATGAATACTATGATTCGCATTTCGAACAGGCATGAATACAGGATCTATAGGATAACTTCCATCTTGAAAGGTATTTGGCGCTTTTATAAGATATCCGCGATTCTTCTCTATTTGTAATCCAATAACCAACTCAATGGGTTCCGTCAAACTAGCTATATGCTGTGTATTATCGACGATTTCTACAGAAGGCGGTAATATTATATCTTGAGCAGTTACATATCCAGGGCCCCTGACACAAATAGACGCCTCACAAGTTCCATAGAGATTACTTCTCAATACGATTTCTTTCAAATTCATTAAAATTTCATGTACTGATTCTTGAATACCCATTATCGTAGAATATTCGTGTGATATTTTCTCAGATTTTGCGCGTGTGATACATGTTCCTTCGATTTCTCCAAGCAAAGCTCTTCGCATCGCAATGCCTATTGTGTCTGCTTGACCTTTCATAAGCGGAGACAGAATAAAGCGCCCATAAAAAAGACGCTTACTGTCTGCTGCTGATTCAACACACTTCCACTGTAGTGTCCGAGTAGATACTGTTATTTTCTCTCGAACCATAATAATATTATTTGATCAGATCGTTGAATCATTTATTTCTCTTGTTTCTCTTGCTATTGAAATACCTTCAATTTTTACTTCTACACACGTCTTTTTTTCGGGGGTCTACAGCCATTATGTGGCATAGGGGTTACATCCCGTACGAAAGTTAATAGTATACCACTTCTGCGAATAGCTCGTAATGCTGCGTCTCTTCCGAGACCGGGACCTTTAATCATAACTTCTGCTCGTTGCATACCTTGATCTACTACTGCACGAATAGCATTTGCCGCTGCCGTTTGAGCAGCAAATGGCGTCCCTCTTCTTGTACCTCGGAAGCCACAAGTACCGGCAGAGGACCAAGAAACCACTCGCCCTCGTACATCTGTAACAGTCACAATGGTATTATTGAAACTTGCTTGAATATGAATAACCCCCTTTGGTATTTTACGTGTACTCTTACGTGAACCAATACGTCCACGTGAACCCTTTTTCGGTATAGCTTTTGCCATATTTTATCATCTCATAAATTTGAGTCAGAGATATATGGATATATCCATTTCATGTCAAAACAGATCCCCCTTCTTATTTGTATATCGGGTCTTTAACGAGTCTGATTATCCTTGTCTTTGTTTATGTCTTGGGTTGGAACAAATTACTATAATTCGTCCCCGACGACGGATTAGTCGACATTTTTCACAAATTTTACGAACAGAAGCTCTTATTTTCATATTTGCCACTCCTTACTTTAATTTTGAATCCACTTCTTGGAAGAAAAGAAGTTTCTTGAAATTTTCGATTTTGAATCGTATTCCTACGAACGAACTAGTGAAGTTGAAAAACACCTAATCTTTCGAATCTTTATTGCGGAGTCGATAAATTATACGACCTCTGCTTGAATCATAACGACTTACTTCAATTTTGACTCTATCTCCTGGCAGTATCCGTATAAAACTACGTCGGATCTTTCCTGAAACATAACCTAGAATCAGATCTTCATTATCTAAACGAACCCGGAACATACCGTTGGGAAGCGATTCAGTAATTAAACCTTCATGAATCCATTTTTGTTCTTTCATTCCAGGTAAAACCCCCTTGAAGTATCAACTTGTGGAGGAAGAACTCTATTAGACAACCCACCTCTTCTCTTTTCTTTTTCACAAATAAGAAGTTTCATATTCAATTCGGATATTAGAAAGATTACCATATATAACACAAAATTTCTCCGCCTATTCTTTCTAGTCGAGCCTCTCGGTCTGTCATTATACCGCGAGAGGTAGAAAGAATTACAACCCCCATCCCACCTAAAATTCTAGGAATTCTTTGATAGTTAGAATAGATTCGTAGACCCGGCCGACTGATCCGTTTTAAATTTAAAAGATTTCTATAAGTCCTTTTCCTATTCCTTCTATGTCGTAGGGTTAAAACCAAAAAATATTTGTTGTTTTCTCGATGTTTTCTCACGTTTTCGATAAAACCCTCTCGTAAAAGTATTTTAACAATACTTTGGCTGATATTAGTCGATGCTACTCGAACCACGCTTTTTCTATACATATCGGCATTTCGTATAGAGGTTATTATGTCAGCAATAGTATCACTACCCATGATTAATTAAAATTATTGGTGCCTCCAAATTTGGATATAATCAACATGTTTTTCTTTTTTTTTTTTTTTACGTATTTATTTATGTACGTATTTGTTTATGAATATTAATTTTGAAAGGTATATACGTGAGACAAAATCTACTAAATTAATCTTAATCTATTTCTTTTAAATACCCTACTATAACCATATCGCGGTCTCATTTTATAATACCTCGGGAGCTAATGAAACTATTTTAGTAAAATTGAACTGTCTCAATTCTCGGGCAATCGCACCAAAAACTCGAGTTCCTTTTGGATTTCCTTCTTGATCAATCACAACTGCAGCATTGTCATCATATCGTATTATCATACCGTTGTCACGTTTAAGTTCTTTACAAGTACGGACAATTACAGCTCTGACTACTTCTGATCTTTCTAGAGGCATGTTTGGAACTGCGTCTTTGATCACAGCAACAATAACGTCACCAATATGAGCATATCGACGATTGCTAGCTCCTATGATTCGAATACACATCAATTTTCGAGCCCCGCTGTTATCTGCTACATTCAAATGGGTCTGAGGTTGAATCATATCATTTTTTTATCTGTTTTTTACAATACAAAGGTCGAAGAAAAAAAGAAATATTTTTTGTCAAAAAAAAAAAAAAAAAAAAGAAACCTGCACCCGCGATTTTTAAGGCCAATTTCTTTTTTATCCCGAAATTATGAATTGAGCTCGTATAGGCATTTTTGACGCTGCTATGGAAATAGCCCTTCTGGCTATATTTTCTGTTACTCCACCCATTTCATAAAGGATTCGACCTGGTTTAACAACAGCTACCCAATATTCGGGAGAGCCTTTACCTGAACCCATACGTGTTTCTGCGGGTCTTACTGTAACCGGTTTATCCGGAAATATACGGACCCATATTTTTCCACCGCGACGTGCATTTCGTGTCATTGCTCGTCGACCTGCTTCTATTTGTCTAGATGTGATCCAAGCGGGTTCAAGTGCCTGAAGAGCGTATTTACCAAAACAAATAGCATTACCTCGAGAAGATATTCCCTTCATTCTTCCTCTATGTTGTTTACGGAATCTGGTTCTTTTGGGGTTATAGTTGATGGTTTGTTTTGAATTCCATCTCTACTACAGAACCGGACGTGAGAGTTTCTTCTCATCCAGCTCCTCGCGAATAAAATCAATTCTAATTCAATTCAGATATAATATAATTTAAATTAAGATATACATGTATTTAAGTAAGTAATATACTGAATCATGGATTTCATTTAATCTAGATCAAATCAAATCTATTATATATATAAATTTGTATATCTTGTTTGTATTTGTATAGATAACTAATAACTAAATATATAAAATAACTCTTTTTTCTTATATTTATCTATTTTAGAATGTTAAAACGAATCTTTCTTTTGTTTTATTCTTTATCGTATTGGATTGACCCAAATTGAGCAATCCAAGAAAATAAAGTTTTCGCGGGCGAATATTTACTCTTTCCATTTCTATTTCCGTTCTATCATTAGTTCATAACTTTTCCGAATAGATGAATTGGTCTCTGGCCGGTTCCGCCATCCCGATCAATGAATCATTCGAATGAATTTTCACTAGAATCTTTTGAATTCACAGGTTCCATCGTTCCCATCGCTTCTTACTTAATGGTTAGGTCTGAATTATACAATGGAGCTATTAGTTCTTGAGTCAATATTCTTAGTCTTTATTGGCTCGAAGCTCTTTATTTTTTGTTCGATGAGCAGATCCGTTTAATGAGGAATCCGTATTGATGCTTTATTACACAGATTTTTTCTGAGATGACTCATAGACCTTACATATTGGAATTATATATCATTAATATACTTTTTCTTTCTTTCTCTCATCCTTCCTTTTATCCATACCCTTTCTTTTTTATTTCGATTGACGACTTAGAAGCAGAATTTTTTAATAAAAAAAAAGATTTCAGTTGCTACAACAATATGAACAATATATCATATCTTGACTGGTTCTTTGGATCCAGATAATACGAAGTGATGAGTTGGTTATTACTTCTATAGTTATAGTTATTTGTTTATACTATGGGGCTTATTTTTATACTAAACCTAAAAAAACCAACGAGTCACACACTAAGCATAGCAATTTTATCAAAAGATTAATTGAATTTTTATTAAACCCTATAGAATTATAATTGTTCATTTTTTTTATTGAACAGAAAAGAAAAAGAAGAAACGAATTTATTATTTTTTGTTCCATCGCTGGATAGAATGCAAAAGAAAATTAAGGTTTATTATTCCCCGTCTATAAATATCCAAATTTTGATGCCTAATACCCCATAGATTGTTCGAACTGTATAGGAACAATAATCAATTTTAGCTCGAATGGTTTGTAGTGGAACCCTACCCTCTCTGATCCATTCAACACGCGCAATTTCTTTTCCGTCGATACGTCCTGCAATTTGCACTTGAATTCCCTTTGTATCCGCTTGTTCAGTTAATTCTATAGCCTTTTTCATTGCTTTGCGAAAAGAAACTCTATTTTTTAATTGGCCAGCTATAAATTCTGCAAGAATATTAGGGTTTCCATAAGGTTTTTCAATTCGTGTGATAGCAATGTTAAGTTTTCGATTTACAGAATTAATTTCTTTTTGTAAATTCATCTGTAATTCTTCGATTCCTCGGGGTCGACTTTCTATTAATATTTTTGGAAATCCCATATAGATTATGATTTGGATCAGGTCGATTCGTTTTTGAATCTCTATACGTGCAATTCCCTCGACGCCAGAAGATGTTTTCATATTTTTTTGTACATAATTCTTGATATAATTTCTTATTTTTTGATCTTCTTGCAGACCCTCAGA